AACCTTTCTTTTTTCGGTATGCCGCTCCGCGAGCAAGGAGTGCCACGCACGAGCGGAGCGAAAACAAAGCAGGGGGAATTCTTCGTTGGGGGAAATCCTTTGATTGCGTATTGAATATAGATCCATGTCTTTCTTGTTCCACTAGCTAGGACCAAATTCTCACATGTCCGTTTCGTTATTACAACCTTCTTTTTTGATGTCAAAGACCAGAAGCTATGCGCAAATTCTCATTGGATCTCGGTTGTTCTTAACAGCGATGGCTATTCATTTAAGTCTTCGGGTAGCACCACTAGATCTTCAACAAGGTGGAAATTCTCGTATTCCGTATGTACATGTTCCTGCGGCTCGGATGAGTATTCTTGTTTATATCGCTACGGCTATCAACACTTTCTTTTTCCTATTAACAAAACATCCCCTTTTTCTTCGCTCTTCCGGAACCGGTACAGAAATGGGTGCTTTTTTTACGTTGTTTACCTTAGTTACTGGGGGGTTTCGGGGAAGACCTATGTGGGGAACCTTTTGGGTGTGGGATGCTCGTTTAACCTCTGTATTCATCTCGTTCCTTATTTACCTGGGTGCACTGCGTTTTCAAAAGCTTCCTGTCGAACCGGCTTCTATTTCAATCCGTACTGGACCGATCGATATACCAATAATCAAGTCTTCAGTCAACTGGTGGAATACATCGCATCAACCTGGGAGCATTAGCCGATCTGGTACATCAATACATGTTCCTATGCCCATTCCAATCTTGTCTAACTTTGCTAACTTCCCCTTCTCAACCCGTATCTTGTTTGTTCTGGAAACACGTCTTCCTATTCCATCTTTTCTCGAATCTCCTTTAACGGAAGAAATAGAAGCTCGAGAAGGAATACCAAAACCTAGTTCACTCGCTGAGTCTCTTTGCGTCCATGGCTGAATGGTTAAAGCGCCCAACCTAAAAAAGGATAAAGGGGCAAATTCGTAGGTTCGATTCCTGCTGGATGCACTTGGAACGTTCAGTTCAATCGCTGCTCACGGAATTAATAAATATAACTCGCCCTTATTGCTTATGGGGCACTTCACTCGCTCAACACTCGTTCAAAACATCCACTCGTTCTTCACTCGCTAGGGAAAGAAAAGGGATAGATGACTGAAAATCCCACTTAGAGATCGCAACTATAGTCAGAGTAGGAGTTCCCATCCCGTCGAGGTTTGAAGATACTCGACTGTAAAGGAGAGGCCTCATTTTACCTGAAAATTACGGTTGATCCGTCGCCTCCATTAGATTCGGCAACTAAGGACGAGATTACCATAGGCTTTTATGTCCCGAATGTTCTCTTTAATAAGGTCGCCTTGACCGGGCTCTTCACCGTATAACCTTTACCTGAAAAACTGGAGCACAGCTATACTTTCATCGCTTTCACTAGAACCAGAGTCATAGGGGCACTTTTTGTTTTGCCTTCCTTAAGTCCAGGGACGACCCCTATGTTTTTTCGTGGAGCGCCGAATTTGCCTTAATCGGCGAGAGTATATGCCACTGGCAAGAGCATGATTGAGGGCTTTATACTTTTTTCTGTAACTCTTCAATTGGTCATTGGCCCTACCTCCAGCCCCTTCATATTCCGTATCCTGCTGTTTTTTTACTTGCTTTTCTCGATCAAGCATTCCTGTGCTTAGCAAAGAGGTAGTAGCATTTGGGGAATTTCATCATTTTCGGGATAAGCCGGCACAGCTCTTGCTTGCTGTCTGTATGTGGTAGGGTCTGGTCAACTGCCCGGCCACCTCTTTAGCTCATCTCTTGTCAACGCTAGCACTTTTTAATACATGATGCCATTCCCGATTCGCGAAGTGAAGCTCAATCTCTATTCATTAGTTCAGCGCTAAGATGTAGAACTGGATCGTATATGGGTCAAGAGATCTTCAATCTGGAATTCTCTTTTTTATATTGCAATCCTTCTTAGTGAGAAATTACTCTACAGACTATGTAGGGGAATGCACTATGGGGACTCAAAAAAAGACATTATTTGAGACTTAGGAAATGAAACTTCCATTCAACTATAGTCGAGAGGAAATAAGTCTCAGCAGGCACTAAAGTAAAGGGGAAGCTTAGAGACGGAATTCAAATAGTTGAATAGAGGAGTACGTGGGGGGTGAAGTAAAGATAACTCTAGCAATATAGACCGGACCTGCTTCCCATTCATTCTTTTATAAGAATGTTCTTCGGCTGGTCAATAGGGCGCATCGCTTTCGCTTCTGTAATAGAGGCGCTTGGCTAACGAATAAAAACCTTGGTCCGCTTTCATTGGTCTAGTCCGATCATTGCTTATCTCTTTCTTCTCTATCGGGGAATTGGGGGAAAGAGTGCACCAAAAAGGGGAGGTGAAAAAGTAAGAAATAGGGAAGTAGAGTAGTTGGCACACGCTGGTCAATCCAGTACGTACGTCGCTTTCGTTCTTTCCATTCAATATCCCATTCCCGGTCGCATCTGTTCTATTCAGCCAATCCCTTGCTGCTTGCTTCATCCCGCCCTGCCTGGTCATCAGTTTCTGCTTGTGTTGCTGCTCGTGTTCCGTTGTCCACTTGGCATCGTCGGCTAGCCCATGCTGGAGTCCCAGTTTTGCGCTCTCTTCTGCAGTCCAATAAGCTCTCTGTCTCATCTAAGTCTTTCTAATTTTGTTCTCATTGTCAACTTGGAAAGCATCATAAACTTCCCTTTTCTGATGTTTCTGTGCATGCATCGTCTCCTTTACATGTTATTCACACCGATGTGTGGACACTCCTAACTCTCGGTATTCTGTAAAGTAAAGGTAGCGAACGAACTTATTTTACAAAGCCGGATGACATTCTTTTTCTTTTTTAGGGGCAAAACTCTTTCAGACTTGAGTTCCATAATCATAGGAAGAGAGGCTTTAACGCAATTCTTTGCCGCTTCCTCCGCTCGACAAGGAAAAGAATAGGAAGTATAGCTACTACATTACGAAGGTGGGAGAGCTTTCATCCGAGCTCCTTTCTTTAATCGATTATTCAATTTCTAGCCTAGCAAGATCAGACTTTGAATTGGAATCTTAAATAGCAGACGATCTGCCAAGAATCCGATTTGAAGGACTAAGCCCGAAAGCGCGGGATGTGACTTGCCCACTGAGATGGATAGGCTGGGTCAGCTAGTATTGAATAAGAAGAAGCTCTTCTTCCCCCGCTCCTTGGCGAATTGAGTGCACTACTAGCAATGAAGGGCTTTTCGCTCCTTGTGACAGGTATTCCTTATTATAGATATCACCGTTCAAGCAGAAGACGGATCAGACTTTGTCTCGTCCACACCCAGAAAAGAGAAGTCAGCGACAAGAATAAAGTCTTTCCTATCCTAGTGCCAACCAAGCTAAAGTGCTACATCGAAAGCTTAAAGCATTTCCAACTCACATTTCGTAAGAGAAAGGAATTCAATACCAGTGCCACTTCCTTCCTATTCGAGGATCCCTATCCCTGTTCTATTCTCTTAGGATGGATGCTGCGAGAAAGCAAGCCTAAGTTCACTCGTGGGTTTCCTGGGTCGGGTGACTTCTCTCCCTTGAAAGTGAAGACGTTAGCAAGAAGAGCTGATGAAAGAAGGTCGGAGTCGTGAACAGGAAAAGCTAAGACCGGTTATGCCGAGAGAACAGGGAAAGAAGCTGGTCTTTTTCGCTATGATCCGGATGAGGCAGAATTGGAGTGGAGATTGAATGACTTGTCCGGGTCTTCCTTATTCTAGATAGCACACACAGGAAGATGGGTAGCTTTGGGATTGGTCATGGTAAAGAGCCAAGACTTCTTATGCCGAAAAGACCGGATTCTCACCATCTAATAAGGATTCATTGCATTGAATCAGTAGTAAAGATAGCCACGCAGAAAGAAGAGAATAGCTTTTGCAAGAAAAAGCTTCGCTCGCTTCACATGAATCGGGATAGGGAGCAGGCGATGTCGAATTGAGAAACCTTCCTACCTAATAATCTTTGCATATCGTAAATCATGCTTTTCACAAGTTAGGTACGCTAGAGGGAAAGTTCCACGTAGGCTATATCCGCTCCAAACTCCTCCGCTCATGAAACTGATGATGGAATTCGCCCATGCCACCCTGATGAAGTGTTGCCTAACTGGGATATCACCTATATTCCTGTTGTTCAGTAAGCTAGTACTAAATACCTCCACCAACTTATCTACTGGCGGGAATAGGCATAAGGCAAATAGGCTAGAATGCAAGTCCGCTGGCTGGGAACAAACCCTATCTTCAAATCAAATCACGTAGAGAGGAGTCCCAGGATCAGGCTAGTATGGCTTGCCTATGGAAATTCAATGTAAAAGCATCAAGATCATGAAAACTTTCGTTTGTTGGGCATACTTTTGTATCAAAATGGGACTTGTCTTGTGAGTGAGGACACATCCAAGTCAATAGCTAGAGTTTTGCTGGGTGAAGAATTCTTTTGTCCGGATTTCGACTCGGTACGCGTGGCTAAGCCAAAGATCAAGGGCGGGTGGGTAAATCAAAAAATCGATCTTTCCCTCACAACCGCCTCCCACGGCTGCTAGAAAGCACTGAAAGGCCTGCCCCGAAAATGCGTTCTTGCTCACCAGGATAGGAAGATCTCAAGCACCCACCTATCTTATATCTTATATATATGCTATGGGGCTCTTGAGAAAATCCACCTTTCTCACCCCCCTATCTATATGACTTCCGGCCTGATGGCAGCGAAGGTAGCTACCATCACCATGCTTTCGATTGCGAGGCAATAGAATCTTGCTTCCACGATGAAATACCAATAGAATCTTGATCAAATCCTTTGCCCAAATCAAATAAAGGTTACGCAAATCGTGGATCACTGACAATATCTCCGATCCTGAGTTTGCAGTTGGTCCAAAACCCGGGTTGAAATCAGCACTTTTCGTTACATGCAAGCAATGGACTTTCTTGCCTATGAAATTATATGCAATTACCAATTACTGACTGAAACTTGAGCTTGAGACCCGATCTTTCGATTGCAGCCCTAACTAGTAAAGGGACACGCCTAATCAGTTCAGTAAAGGGCTACCCATAATTGTAAAGGGGCGCTTTGGATGCCCGCGATTGATTCGTTCTTTCCTTCAACCCCGAAGCCCGACTTGATGGAGCCCTATTAGTATTAGTAAAGTCTCTCCTTTTGTGCGGGGAGTTCTCTAAAGAATCCAAGGAATTGCTCCCGGATACGAAATCGCCTGTGATCCATTCACCCCCTCTTTCTCTTCTATTCCCCAGGCCGACCCATACTCTGACTCTCTTGCTTACCGTTGCTGGTGGGCGACAAATCTTCCCTACTATTAAGCTAATCCGCAATTATTATAAGAGAAAAAAGGGGCGAATTCTTATTAAGGGCCGCTCTTTCTCGCTCTTTCTCCTTTCACAAATCAAAGGAAAGTACCCGAAACGAGAATCTCTTCTCTCTATGGAGGTGATTGACCTTTCATTCAAAAGTAGCTAACTCACGAAATACCGAGATCGAGATACTTAATATGTTCAGATTAAAGCAGTGATCCATGAATTGTAGAAAAACAAACCTTCTCGAGATTCATTTCACTTTGTTTGATATAAGCCCAACCTCATCCCATCTTGTTCGCTCACCCAACCAACCTTTCTTGACTTTCTTTATAGGGCCGTATAGATTCCGTGAGGGCGAATTCCTAACCTTTCTCTATGCGCGTGCCCTACTAAGAAAGCCCTTTCATCAATAAGAGCTGGTTTTAGCATTGTAAATAAATCCCACTAGCAAGGCCATCTCTTTCGGTGCCCATTCCATTTAATAGTTGGGTTGGCGCCGTGAGGAGCGCCATACTCTATTGGGCCTTAGGGCTTTCCTTGCCTCAAGCGACGTTATTAGCGATTCCGGCTCTAGTCTAATAAAAGGTGAAGTATTCTCATTCGGTGCATTACGGCTTCTTTCTTTGGGTGCCTCCAGTGATCTTTGACCGCTCTTTGTTTCCGCTACGGTCTTGCAGTAAAGGCCTGCTTTTCTCGTATGCAAGCGCCGTTAGTAGCGATCTGTGACCTTGAGTTAAGGCTAGTCCATCTCCTTCCGTTGAAGGCAAGGCATCTCTGTAAGGCATCTCCGGCCTTAGGTTCTTTCTTTTCCACAGCTTTGTTAGAAGCGCTCATCCAACTAATAACTGATATGCTGATTAGGGTTCTTATTTAATAGATAAGGGTTTGAAGGCCTTTACCCAATAGAGTATGGGGCCAGCTCTGTCCGTTGAAGTAAAGGCCAGACTGCTTCTCCTCCCCGGCCTGAGGGTCATTTGTTTCCCCTTTACTAATTTAATTAAGGCCGCTAGTCTCGATTACGTCCTTAGGTCCCCTTGTCTAAAACCTCTCTTCCCAGGAAAGAAAAAAAAGAGGGGGAGCCATTCACTAAAACTGCATAGGAGGTGGTTGAAATGCAGGCCTGTATCCACTCGATCCAGGTTGGGGGGAAGCTCATCTGTCTGAGACACCCCAAACGCGTTCCAAGAGACCTTGTCATAAGCTTTCTTGAAGTCCACCTTCATACAAAATGGAGCTGGTCCTCTATCCTTATGGAAATTCCTCACAAGTTTATGAGCTAGAAAGATATTCTCTGTGATGTTCCGGTTTTTAATGAATGCTGCTTTGTTCTTTTTCTACTGCTTACCTATGAGATCTCGGTGCTACTGCCCTATCATCTACCACATTCAATCATTGCTATGAGCGTGACAGCTGCTCATAAAGGTATTTGCGAAGATATTCAATGTCCCCCTTTCCTTTCCTCTTGTTTCCCGGAGTAATGACGGCTTCCATGCAGCACAGCGCTTTCGCTTGGGGGCATTGGGTCCGCTTCGTAGCGTCTTTCTAGGCTGCGTTTTACTTCTTCAAAGACAAAAGACAACCGGAGTCTTTGCTCCCTGGATAAGTCTCATTCGATGTCGCAACCGATGCTTAAAACATCTGATTCTATCTTTTCAGTCTTCGATCGATCATTCTCTGCTTCATATAGGAGGGCTTTCCCAGCTAACAAGGAAGCGGGATTGAAAATAGAGATCAATTCTGAACTGGACCGAGATGGCCTATACACCAATTGACTGACACCATTCCTGAAGAAAGGAAGATCGTTGCGAGAAGACCACCCTCGTGTAAATGCGGAAGCTTGGCAGCAGTAGAATGAACCTTGGGAACGATATGAAGAGAATGAAGCGGAGAAGCGGGAAGGAAAATTTAGACGGATTCCCTTTATATTTGAAGAGATTGAGTTTGACCAGCTGCTTTGATTATGTATCCCCTTAGAGGAGGAGAAAGAATAAGTAAGTAAAGACAGAACCAGTAGCCCTGTCTCTGGGTAAGGATAAGGAGCATGAAACTGAATTGGTCTTAGAAGGTTCGCTTTCTATGGAGATAAGAACAAGGAAGCACTGGCCATGGCAAGCATTGGTTGGAAGAAGAGGTGAACGAGTTCCGACCTATAAAGCAGTTCCACTGCCATTCCTGAAGTTCAAGTCCGGGTTCCTGTACGAGAAAGAAATGCAACCGGAGCGAAAAGCACCCCATCGAGGAGAACAGCATCTTGGTTGGAAGCAGCATTCATGTATGATTTCTCACCTTCGTCCCCGAAAACCTTTCTTTGATTTGATGAAGCAGAAGCTTTAGGAGTTGAAAGAGCGGAACTTATAGAAGAAGGGCGTACCAAAAAGGTCTCCCATTTCTTTTCTAATCGGGTAAGTAAGCCTTTGAGTAGAAGGAGAAAGCCTTCGGAATCATCTCATTGACTTTCGGCCGGTGCCAAGCCAAGGCCAACAAGAATGGGAGAAGGGGCTTACCCAAAATCATAGGAGTGGTAGCCCAACGGCTGACAAGCAAGAAAGGGCACTCCCAGCATGAGGTTCCCCAATAGATTAGCGAAAGGCGGTTCAAGCCATTTTTCTGAGAGCAGAACAATTGACAAGGTTTGCAGCGGAGTGGAATGAAACATTCTATCATGTCTTAGGTTGAACCTCTATCCCATGCCATGTCGGGGGAAGGAAGCACGGGCATTGACATCTCATTTCATTGATTCGCTTTCCCCTATCTCATTAGCGAAGCTAGAGTACATGAGTAGACATAGGGATGAGTTCTAACAGTCGATTTACACGAGCTGCATCTCATGATATTGACATAGAGGGGTTTGGAAAAGCTGCTTGGGTGACTGCTGTATGAAACAAGCAAACTTCTAGCATTTACATTCAATCTTACATCTTAGATTAAGCAATTGAGTTCTTCGACAGTAGAACTAGAAAGAAAACCGCCTTGATGATGAGTTCTCACCTTCTTTTCTTTATTATAGGAGTGATCCCCTTATGAGCCTGACACCTATCTTCCATCAAACAAGCGCGAAAGCAAGTCAGTCAAACGGTAGCAAGAAAGCCCCAGGACAGGGGAAAGCAAGGAACTGATAGTCTAAAGGGTGAGTCTATATACGCTATTTCTTGATGAGATGAGGTCTAACATTCGATTGATATATGAAGCGTCCCGCCCGGGAAGGAAGCCATAGCAGCCTTTAGGCCACTAGACCAGAAGGAAAAAAGGCTCACAGAGCGGAGTTTCCAGGTTAACATAGACTACCTGACCTTCCCGCATTTCAGGGTCAGGAAGAAGAGGAGAAGGAGCTCCTCCTATTATAAATGAAGACTATCCTGGGCATCATCAATGACGATAGTGCCAGCTAGGTGAATGAAACCGCCAGCTCATGGATGAGCGATCAGAGTTCCCACTCATCACTATGACTGGCAAACAGTTCCGAGACTAAGATAAGTGCCTAGCTCAATGGATAAGGGAGAACATCAGCGGAGGACAAAGAGTGTCTTGCTGTCAAGTACGAAGCTGAAAGGGCTTAGCCAACGAGTTCAAATGCTGACCCAAGAAGTGAAGCAGCTTTGGGCCGCTCAAAGACCAGAGGTACTATGAGTGCCGGGGTCGGACAGCGAAAGAAATCATTTTCAGCTGAAACTTAAGCAAATTTCTTATTTAAAGAGGCAACAAAGGGAGAAGCCTTCAGGCTTGACCATCGGATCGGTAGATGATTTGAATGTCACTTCATCGACATAGGCAGTAGCAACCACTATAGAATAAAAGAAGGAAATGTTCGCATTCACATCTCAAGGAGAAGCCTGATCGGACCCAACGGTACACGAGAGCGCATTGACCAAGTATCCCCCCACCCCAAATCAAGCTTCTATTGAGTGAGACTAAACGGAAGGTTCATCTCCTGGCTTGGCACACTTCAGCGCTACTAGGAATGCTACCCTTCTTTGGACAGCAACTGGTACTGGCAGACTGGCTTACTTCTATCTAACAACCATAAACCGGAATTCCTACTTGAACTAAGAAGAAAGAAGTGGAATTAGAGACAGGATACTATCCTAACAAGCACAGAGAGGAAGGAGCGGAGCCACTCGCTTGGAAGGCAGCTACTTATTATGGAATGACATAGATAATGATGATGTATGGCCGTCCTTAACAGATGACTTACATGTTTAGAGAAAGGTTTTTCTAACTAGTGTAGGAGTTTGGCTGACCACCCTGCTTTCTTGACATTGGGGCTTTTCATCCTTTCCTCTGAAAGAACTCGGCCAGGGAATAGTCCGCAAAAATAAAGGGTAAATAACAGAAGTTTACACCAGTGTAATGGTATGACCTATATGCCCTCCTTTGATCATGTTTTCTGCTAGTAAGATCTCCGGTTTGAGAGCGATCCCGTAGTCCCCAGACATCATGGTGGATAGCCTAAAAAATGACATTTTCTCGCTAGTTACGGATGCGATTCAGATCGTCGGGGTAGCAACTTGCTTAGGGAAAGATGCAATTTTGCTTGCTTTCGCTCCTCTCCTTATCAGTCGAGCTGCTTTCGCTCCCTTGTTTTGATTAGTGAATTGGGCGAAATGCACTTTTTCACGCTAGGAGTGATGGCTTGCTTTAGCTCTCTTCAATCATCCTCATGCGAATCCTTTCCCTTAGGTGAAGCCTACACCTCTTTCT